AAATAGAATTCTGGGTCGCGAACAGTGATTCGATTGATGATGAAGAAAGAGAATTCTTGGTTCAGTTCTCCACCTTAACGACAGAAAAAAGGATTGATCAAATTCTATTGAATCTGACTCATAGTGATCATTTATCAAAGAATGACTCTGGTTATCAAATGATTGAACAACCGGGATCAATTTCCTTACGATACTTAGTTGACATTCATAAAAAGGATCTATTGAATTATGAGTTCAATAGATCCTTTTTAGCAGAAAGACGGATATTCCTTGCTCATTATCGGACAATCGCTTATTCACAAACCTCGTGCGGGGCTAATAGTTTTGATTCCCCATCTCCTCATGGAAAACCCTTTTCGCTCCGCTTAGCCCTATCCCCTTCTAGAGGTATTTTAGTGATAGGTTCTATAGGAACTGGACGATCCTGTTTGGTCAAATACCTAGCGACAAACTCCTATGTTCCTTTCATTACGGTATTTCCGAACAAGTTCCTGGATGACAAGCCTAAAAGTTATCCTATTGATGATATTGATTATAGTGACGATATCAATATTGATGATAGTGAGGATGACCTTGATATTGATACGAAGCTGCTAACTATGTATATGACGTATATGACGCCAAAAAGAGACCAATTTGATATTGATATCACCCTTCAATTCGAATTAGCAAAAGCAATGTCTCCTTGCATAATATGGATTCCAAACATTCATGATCTGCATGTGAATGAGTCGAATTACTTATCCCTCGGTCTATTAGAGAACTATCTCTCCAGGGATTGTGAAAGATGTTCCACTGGAAAGATTCTTGTTATTGCTTCGACTCATATTCCCCAAAAAGTGGATCCCGCTCTAATAGCTCCGAAGAAATTCAATACATGCATTAAGATACGAAGGCTTCTTCTTCCACAACAACGAAAGCACTTTTTCATTCTTTCATATACTAGGGGATTTCACTTGGAAAAGAGGATGTTCCATACTAACGGATTCGGGTCCATAACCATGGGTTCCAATGCGCGAGATCTTGTAGCACTTATCAACGAGGCCCTATCAATTAGTATTACACAGAAGAAATCCATTATAGAAACTAATACAATTAGATCAGCTCTTCATAGAAAAACTTGGGATTTTCGATCCCATATAAGATCGGTTCAGGATCATGGGATCCTTTTCTATCAGATAGGAAGGGCTGTTGCACAAAATGTACTTCTAAGTAATTGCCCCATAGATCCTATATCTATCTATATGAAGAAGAAATCAAGTATGGGAGGGGATTCTTATTTGTACAAATGGTACTTCGAACTTGGAACGAGCATGAAGAAATTCACGATACTTCTTTATCTTTTGAGTTGTTCTGCCGGATCGGTCGCTCAAGATCTTTGGTCTTCATCCAGACCCAATGAAAAGAATTGGATCACTTCTTATGGATTCGTTGAGAATGATTCTGATCTAGTTCATGGCCTATTACTATTATTACTATTAGAAGTAGAAGGCGCTCTGGCTCTGGCGGGATCCTCACGGACAGAAAAAGATTGCAGTCAGTTTGATAAGAATCGAGTGACATTACTTCTTCGGTCCGAACCAAGGAATCAGTTAGATATGATGCAAAAGGGATCTTGTTCTATCGTTGATCAGAGATTTCTATATGAAAAATACGAATCGGGGTTTGAAGAAGGGGCCCTCGATCCGCAACAGATAGAGGAGGATTTCTTCAATCACATAGTTTGGGCTCCTAGAATATGGCGCCCTTGTGGCAATCTATTTGATTGTATCGAAAGGCCCACTGAATTGGGATTTCCCTATTGGACTGGGTCATTTCGGGGCAAACGGATCATTTCTCATAAAGAGGATGAACTTCAAGAGAATGATTCGGAGTTCTTGCAGAGTGGAACCATGCAGTACCAGACACGAGATAGATCTTCCAAAGAACAAGGCTTTTTTCGAATAAGCCAATTCATTTGGGACCCTGCGGATCCATTCTTTTCCCTATTCAAAGATCAGCCCTTGTTTTCACGTCGAGAATTCTTTGCAGATGAAGAGATGTCAAAGGGGCTTATTGCTTCCCAAACAAATTCTTCTACATCTATATATAATATATATAAACGTTGGTTCATCAAGAATACGCAAGAAAAGCACTTCGAATTGTTGATTCATCGCCAGAGATGGTTTAGAACCAATAGTTCATTATCTAATGGATCTTTCCGTTCTAATACTCTATCCGAGAGTTATCAGTATTTATCAAATCTGTTCCTATCTAACGGAACGCTATTGGATCAAATGACAAAGACATTGTTGAGAAAGAGATGGCTTTTCCCGGATGAAATGAAGCATTTGATTCATGTAACAGGAGAAAGATTCCCCATTCCTTAGCCATAAAGATATGTGCCCATGCCCCATGAAAGGGGGATTCAGTGGAACAGAATTGGCCGGATGGTAGAGTCGCGGAAACACTTGTTTCTTCCATCTTTTTGGCCTTAGCTCCATGGAACAATATGCTACTG